AATTTAGATAGTCCTTTGTGGCTTCGGTGGAAACTAGATCAACGTGTTATTGCTTCAAGAGAGGCTCCCATAGAAGTTCACTATGATTCTTTGGGTACCTATTATGAGATTTATGAGCACTATGTAATAGTCAGAAGTGTAAAAAAAGAAATTCTTTGGATATACATTCGAACCACTGTTGGTCATATTTCTCTTTATAGAGAAATCGAAGAAGCTATACAAGGGTTTTGTCGGGCCGACTCATATGGTATCTAATTAATCATATGGTATCTAATCTGCGTAATTCTATGACACCGATTTTCATTTTGGTTTCTCCAGTTCAACTAGAATCATAGTTCCTGAATTGAGACATAAATAAAGATCAAGAAAAGGAAGTTTTAAAATCAATGACTCAAATCCATTGTTGAATCTTACTCATCGGAATATGGAGGTATTTATGGCAGAACGGGCCAATCTGGTCTTTAACAATAAAACGATAGACGGAACTGCCATTAAACGACTTATTAGCAGATTAATAGATCACTTCGGAATGGCGTATACATCACACATCCTGGATCAAGTAAAGACTCTGGGTTTCCAGCAAGCCACTGTTACATCTATTTCATTAGGAATTGATGATCTTTTAACAATACCTTCTAAGGGATGGTTAGTCCAAGATGCTGAACAACAAAGTTTTCTTTTTGAAAAACACCATAATTATGGAAATGTACATGCGGTTGAAAAATTACGCCAATCCATTGAGATATGGTATGCTACAAGTGAATATTTGCGACAAGAAATGAATCCTAATTTTAGGATGACTGACCCTTTGAATCCAGTCCATATAATGTCTTTTTCGGGAGCTAGAGGAAATGTATCTCAAGTACATCAATTAGTGGGTATGAGAGGATTAATGTCGGATCCTCAAGGACAAATGATTGATTTACCCATTCAAAGCAATTTACGCGAAGGGTTGTCTTTAACAGAATATATCATATCTTGTTACGGAGCCCGAAAAGGAGTTGTGGATACTGCTGTACGAACATCAGATGCTGGATATCTTACGCGCAGACTTGTTGAAGTAGTTCAACACATTGTTGTACGTAGAACAGATTGTGGCACTATCCGAGGAATTTCTGTGAGTCCTAAAAATGTGCCGGAAAGAATTTTTATCCAAGCATTAATTGGTCGTGTATTAGCGGACGATATATATATGGGTCCACGATGCATTGCCATTAGAAATCAAGATATTGGTATTGGACTTGTCAATCGATTCATAACCTTTCGAACACAATCAATATATATTCGAACCCCCTTTTCTTGTAGGAGTACGTCTTGGATCTGTCGATTATGCTATGGTCGGAGTCCTACTCATGGCGACCTGGTCGAATTGGGGGAAGCTGTAGGTATTATTGCGGGTCAATCTATTGGGGAACCGGGCACTCAACTAACATTAAGAACTTTTCATACAGGCGGAGTATTTACAGGTGGTACTGCAAAACATGTACGAGCCCCCTCTAACGGAAAAATCAAATTCAATGAGGATTTGGTTCATCCCACACGTACACGTCATGGACATCCTGCCTTTTTATGTTATATAAACTTGTATGTAACTATTGAGAGTGAGGATATTATACATAACGTTACTATTCCACCAAAAAGTTTTCTTTTAGTTCAAAATGATCAATATGTAGAATCAGAGCAAGTGATTGCTGAAATTCGTGCAGGAACAGACACTTTGAGTGTTAAAGAGAGAGTTAGAAAACATATTTATTCTGACTCAGAGGGAGAAATGCACTGGAGTACCGATGTTTACCATGCGCCTGAATTTACATATAGTAACGTCCATCTCTTACCAAAAACAAGTCATTTATGGATATTATCGGGAGGTTCGTGTAAATCCAGTGTAGTCCCCTTTTCGCTACACAAGGATCAAGATCAAATGAACCTTAATTCTCTTTCTGTCGAAGAAAGATATAGTTCTAGACTTTCAGTGGTGAATAATGATAAAGTTAGATACCAATTATTTAGTTCGGATTTTTATGGTAAAAAAGAAAGTAGTATTAGTATTCCTGATTATTCAAGACTTAAGAAAATCATATGTATTGGTCATTTTAATCTCATATATTCTGCTATTATCCACGAAAATTATCATTTATTGGCAAAAAGGCGAAGAAAGAGATTCATCATTCCATTCCAATCGATTCCAGAACGAGATAAAGAACTAATGCCTCCTTCTGGTATCTCGATTGAAATACCCACAAATGGTATTTTCTGTAGAAAGAGTATTATTGCTTATTTCGATGATCCTCAATACAGAAGAAAGAGTTCGGGAATTTCTAAATATGGGGCGACTATAGGGGTGCATTCAATTGTCAAAAAAGAGGATTGGATTGAGTATAGAGGAGTCAAAGAATTTAAGCCAAAATACCAAATGGAAGTAGATCAATTTTTTTTCATTCCCGAGGAAGTTTATATTTTACCTGAATCTTCTTCCATAATGGTACGGAACAATAGTATTATTGGAGTTAATACACGAATCGATTTAAATAAAAGAAGCCGAGTGGGCGGATTCGTTCGAGTGGAGAAAAAAAAAGGGGGGATTGAACTTCAAATATTTTCTGGTGATATCTATTTTCCTGGAGAAACAGATAAGATATCCCGACACAGCGGGATCTTGATACCACCGGGAACGGTAAAAGCACTTTATAAAGAATCAAAAAAATGGAAAAATGGGATCTATGTCCAACGTATCACACCTAGAAAAAAAAAAGATTTTGTTTTGGTTCGACCCGTAATCCCATATGAAATAGCGGACGGTATAAATTTAGCAACACTTTTTCCCTCAGATCTGTTGCAAGAAATGGATAATATGCAACTAAGAGTTTTCAATTATATCCTTTATGGAAATTATGGAAATGGTAAACCAATTCGGGGAATTTCTGACACAAGTATTCAATTAGTTCGGACTTGTTTAGTGTTGAATTGGGACCAAGACAAACAAAATTCTTCTATTGAAGAAGCCCACGCTTCTTTTGTTGCAATAAGTACAAATGGTCTGATTCGAGATTTCCTAAAAATTGACTTAGTGAAATCCTCTATTTCGTATATCAGAAAAAGGAAAGATCCGTCAGGTTCAGGATTGATCTATAATAATGGATCAGATCGCACCAATATTAATCCATTTTCTTTAATTTATTCTAAGGCAAAGATTAAACAATCACTTAGTAAAAATAAAGGAATTATTCGTGCGTTCTTGAATAGAAAGAAAAATAAGGAATGTCGATCTTTGATAATTTTGTCATCATCTAATTGTTTTAGAATGGGACCATTCAACGATATAAAATATCACAATGTGATAAAAGAATCAATTAACAGAAATTCTCTAAGTTCAATTAGGGATTCGTTGGGTCCTTTAGGAACAGCCATTCCAATTATGGATTTGGATTCATTTTCTCATTTAATAACTCATAATAAGATATCGGTAACTAAATATTTGCAATTTCAAAATTTAAAACAGACTTTTCAAATACTTAAATCTTATTTCATGGATGAAAAGGGTAAAATTTATAATCCCTATACATGCAGTAACATTGTTTTGAATCCATTCAATTTGAATTGGTATTTTCTCCATCATAATTATAATAAGAATTCTTGTGCTGAAACATACACAAGAATTAGCCTTGGTCAGTTTATTTGTGAAAATGTATGTATAGCTAAAAACGAAGCATTCCTAAAATCGGGTCAAGTTATAATTGTTCAAGTTGATTCTGTAATAATAAGATCAGCTAAACCTTATTTAGCAACTCCAGGAGCAACTGTTCATGGCCATTATGGAGAAATCCTTTACGAAGGAGATACATTAGTTACATTTATATATGAAAAATCGAGATCTGGTGATATAACCCAGGGTCTTCCAAAAGTTGAACAAGTTTTAGAAGTACGTTCGATTGATTCGATATCGATGAACCTAGAAAAGAGAATTGAGGGTTGGAACGAACGTATAACAAGAATTCTTGGAATTCCTTGGGGATTTTTGATTGGCGCGGAGTTAACTATCGTGCAAAGTCGTATATCTTTGGTTAATAAGATCCAAAAGGTTTATCGATCACAGGGAGTGCAGATCCATAATAGGCATATAGAAATTATTGTACGCCAAATAACATCAAAAGTGTTGGTTTCAGAAGATGGAATGTCTAATGTTTTTTTACCTGGGGAGCTAATTGGATTGTTGCGAGCTGAACGAACGGGACGTGTTTTGGAAGAAGCGATCTGTTACCGAGCCATTTTATTGGGAATAACTAAAGCCTCCCTTAATACTCAAAGTTTCATGTCTGAAGCGAGTTTTCAAGAAACTGCTCGAGTTTTAGCAAAAGCTGCTCTCCGGGGTCGTATCGATTGGTTGAAAGGCCTGAAAGAAAACGTTGTTCTAGGGGGTATGATACCTGTTGGTACCGGATTCAAAGAATTAGTGCACTTTTCAAAGAAACATAAGAAAATGCTTTTGGAAACAAAAAAGAAAAATTTATTCGAGGAGGAAATGAGAGATCTTTTGTTCCATCACAGAGAATTATTTGATTCTTGCATTTAAAAAAATTTCCATGATACATCAGAACAATCGTTTACAGGATTTCATTATTCCTAGGGGCGGATGCATATTCTATTCTTCTTTTTAACTATATGATATGCGATGCGTTTCTTTTTATTTGGTAATAGATAATAGTAATCAAGATCAAGAAAATAAAATAACGAATATAAAAAAAAGGAATGGCTGGATCATGTATCAACAGCCAATCTTCGGTAAAATAGAAGGTTCCATTGGAACAATTCTTTATTATTTCAATTGATTTCTTTTCTATTCTTCTATTTTAGGGTACTTCGTCTCTTTTTTTTTCAAAGATTCAAAGAAAATAAGTGTGGGGAGAAATGACAAAAAGATATTGGAACATAAATTTGGAAGAGATGATGGAAGCAGGAGTTCATTTTGGTCATGGTACTAAGAAATGGAATCCTAGAATGGC